CTCAGAGTATCCATTGACTCGAAACTGATTTGCCTCCATTTCTACTTTTCGTAAACGAGTCCGGGCCTTTTCCAGCTGTTCAATGGCTCCCCCACGCAGTTCTTCTGAATTTCGAATAGTATTCAAGATCCTTTGTTTTCGATTATCTAATAAATCACTTAATGAAAGTAGATTCTCTTTCCATTCGTTTAAAAACTTCCATGATCCCTTCCCGAACCAAACATGAATCTTTCGATTCATTTGGCTCTCACGCTCAATTACTTAAATTACTTATGATTATGATAAATTCCCCTATCTTTTTTTGAATGTAATGAGCCTATCCTCTACTCTCTTCATATTCCAAAATAAAAATATCAAAACCAATCACTAATCCAAAACCAAAAAAGTCGGAGGACTCTTCTGACCAAACAAAAATATGTAATTGTCAGCAAAGTTGTTTCTTTTTTTTATCCAAAAATCCAAAAAGGGTTTTCTTCCTTTAATACACAATACATAGGTCGTCGATTCATCATTGGATAAAAGGGGGTTTAATCCCAATTTTTATAATAAGCGGTTCAAATAATTTTATCCATATGAGTGTTCTTATATAGATAAATTATTCATTTTGAAAGCATCTCTATATTAATATTCATATTGTGGTAGAAAGAGTACCATGCTGCGTCTGGACTTCAAACGATTTAGCTTTAACCATAGTTAATGGTCCCACATTTTTGGTTGATAGAGAATCAAAGCGGATTTACCAACGAATCACGAAATGCTATGGTTCTTGCATATGATTTCTTTATTCAGAAGTCATTCGTGAGATAATGTACCTCCTTTTCCTAGTTATAACATAAAAAGTACAGCTGGTTGGATCCAGCCTATTCTTGAAATAAACAACTCGCACACACTCCCTTTCCAAAAAAAACCAATATCCCAAGCACTACACTTAGATTTATTAGATTTGTTGCTAAAATATCGGTATTAAACCCGAAACTCCCGGCGGACGGCCAGTGGCCTAAAGAAACGAAAGAATCGGTTACATTTTTCATACGATCTCCTCTTATAGATAGATATAGATAGACTAAAAAAAAGAACAGAGTTCTTTTTGTATCGCCCCGCCCCCCCTTTGATATATATCAATTTTACTATTTCTAAATCGAGCCAAAAAAGATTCGATTTAGAAATGGTGAATTACCCCCTTTATTTAAACCCTTCCTAAAAAATAGAAAAGGGGGTTCCTTAGACTACGAACGGGAAGGATGAAAGCAAGTGAGTATGCTAATTCCTCATCCACAAATCAGCCCTTCCCGTGGGTTATTGCTTTTTCGAATTTATAAGATTAAACAAAAGGATTCGCAAATAAAAGTGCTAATGCTACAACCAGGCCATAAATTGTTAAAGCTTCCATAAAAGCTAGACTAAGCAATAAAGTACCTCGTATTTTTCCCTCCGCCTCAGGCTGTCTCGCGATACCTTCTACAGCTTGGCCCGCAGCAGTACCTTGACCAACTCCAGGTCCAATAGAAGCAAGCCCTACAGCCAATCCAGCAGCAATAACGGAAGCGGCAGAAATCAGTGGATTCATGATAAGTTCCTCATACAAAAAAAAATGGTTAATGATACAGTCAGCCGATGAATTCTAACTTAATCATTCCATCGCTACAATTCATCCAGTCGAAGTCACTACAAACTTCAAATTGAAGTAATAATCTTATTCAAGGATCAAAACTACTTTACTTCGATATCTCTTTTTTAGTTCCTATCGACAAATGACAAAGTCTTTGCGAATCCGTACGACTTTCGTCCGTCCATTTCTTTGTTCCGAACCATTCTTTGAATTCTTCGATTTTTTTCTTGATTTCATCTGTTTATTCATTCAACTCACAGTCCCAAGAAGATACGGAAGGACTTTTATTGGAATAGCCATCGAAATTTCTAGTAGTAGTAGGGCAAATTGAATATATCTTTAGTTCATATATTCATATATAACTATTAACTATAACTAGTCAATATTTAATATCAATCACCTATACATGTCTTTCTTCCATAAAGTAAACCAACTCTTCATTCATCTTAGATTCAATCGAATTCGAGAATTATGCGTCGAAAAACAAGTTGACTTATTCGAGAATTATGCGTCGAAAAACAAGTTGACTTATAGCATAGCGTTTTTTACATATAATATACCTATAAAGACCTCCCTCTCCGATCCGAATCACCCTATTTTTTCTGAATCCCTTTTTGTTTGTAAATACTTCTTCCCCTTTCTTTATCATTCTCCCGCATGGATACAATCTAAATAAACAAATTGCTTAGGCCGAATCATTGGATAGAAATATCATTATTTGATTGATCTAAGTTCACGCAATTTTTTTTATTATTTCTGAAAATTTTATTTTGGTCAATCGCTGAAGAAAATCAACTGAAAGGGGAATCCTTCTATAGAGCACCCCTCTTTTTTTACTCACACGTCGTAAACAGAATTCTTATTAAAATTATGATTCCGAATAGGAAATATTAGGATTGGCCGACCAGCAATATAAGATGAATATCTATTCAGGAGAGAATGGTATAATATAAGTGGACCGACCAATAATTTTAGGAAAAAAATCTTTTAGATCTCTTTCCCTTTTTTATTTTACAACTCTCTACTCTAATATCTTTGGCTATTACTCTAGATTGTATATAGTGAGTTGTATATTTAGATTTCCTAATTAGATTAGATTTTTTTTGAGCCGTGCATACATTGCCTTGGGATAAGCTAAAAAAGAATCTTTCAAAAACCAGTCAATGATGGCCCTCCATGGATTCCCCTATATAAGCTGCGGCTAAAGTTGCAAAAATCAGAGCTTGAATACCACTTGTAAATAATCCAAGGAACATGACAGGTATAGGAACCACTAAAGGTACTAAAGAAACAAGAACAACAACTACTAACTCATCAGCTAATATATTTCCGAAAAGTCGAAAACTAAGTGATAAAGGCTTTGTGAAATCTTCTAAGATGTTAATGGGTAAAAGGATTGGGGTTGGTTGAATATATTTCCCGAAATAACCCAATCCCTTTTTGGTAAGACCCGCATAGAAATATGCCACTGACGTGAGTAAAGCCAAAGCAACAGTAGTATTTATATCATTCGTGGGTGCGGCTAACTCCCCATGAGGTAATTGTATGATTTTCCAAGGTAAAAGCGCTCCTGACCAATTAGAAACAAAAATAAATAGAAACATTGTTCCAATAAAAGGAACCCAGGGGCCATATTCTTCTCCAATTTGAGTTTTACTCACATCTCGAATGAATTCAAGTACATATTCGAAGAAATTCTGACCACCGGTCGGAATGGTTTGTGGGTTCCGAACAGCTAGAGTAGCTGAACCCAATAAGATAGCAATTACAACCCAAGAAGTAATAAGTACTTGGCCGTGGACTTGAAAACCTCCTATTTTCCAATAGAAATGTTGGCCTACTTCCACACCAGAAATATCGTATAACCCATTTAGTGTGTTGATGGAACAGGATAGAACATTCATATTGCCCTCTGAAAAAAATATATTTAAATAAAATTATTTTGATTCAAACGTCTCTTTCTCTACGTGACTACTTGAATCCTATATATATATATTTATAATACCAATTCAATTCTTGAATACAACGAATCACAAAATATCCCCAGCTTTTTATCTCTTTTTTGAGATCCAAAAAGAGTATCTGAGATTCATAAATAGTAACTGATTACATAACTCTATGAAATTTACATAACTCTATGAAATATTAAAGAAATATTAAATTTCCAAAGTAAGTTAAGTTTTTTATCTTATTATTATTAATTATTATGAATTACGGATTTCTTATATAGCTAGAACGCCCTTCACGAATTGCGAATACTAATTTGTTAAGAATTAATCGGATTGAAGATATAGCGTCATCGTTGGCTGGAATCGAAATATCTGCAAGATCGGGGTCACAATTTGTATCGATTAAACAAATTGTTGGAATTCCTAAAGTGATACATTCTTGAAGGGCCGTATATTCTTCATGTTGATCAATGATGATTACAATATCAGGTAACCCCGCCATATATTTAATCCCGCCCAGATATGTTTGCAAGTGAGATAATTGTCTTTTCAACACGGCCGCATCTCTTTTCGGAAGACGATGGAGTCTCCCTGTTTTTTGTTCTGTTCTCAAGTCTCTAAACTTATGAAGTCTCGTTTCTGTAGTGGACCAATTCGTTAACATACCGCCAAGCCATTTTTTATTAACATAATGACACCGAGCCCTTATTGCAGCCCATGCTACTAGGTCAGCTGCTTTATTTTTAGTGCCAACGATTAAGAATTGTTTTCCCTTACTTGCTGCATCAAAAACTAAATAACAAGCTTCTGATAAAAAACGAGCGGTTCTAGTAAGATTTAGAATATGAATACCTTTACGCTTTGCAGAAATATAAGGGGCCATTTTAGGATTCCATTTCCTAGTACCATGTCCAAAATGAACTCCGGCCTTCATCATCTCTTCCAAATTGATGTTCCAATATCTTTTTGTCATTTCTCCCCACACCCCCCTCTTTTTTTTTTGAAAAAAAAAAGAGACGAGGGTATCCTAAAATAAATAATTGTTCCGATGGAACCTTCTCTTCTACCGCAAATTGGCCGTAGATATACGACCTAAGCCATTCTAAGCCATTACATTATTCCTTTCTATTCGTTATTATCATTTTATTTTTACTATTACTAAATGAAATCAAATGTTTTCAAATAAAAGGCTGAATCCGCTTTTAGGAATCATTAAATCCTATACCTAGAAATGATTGTTCTGATGTATCATGGAAATTCTTTGAAAGGCAAGAATCAAAAAATTTTCTGTGGTGGAACAAAATATCTCTCATTTCCCCCTCAAATATATTATTATTTTTGGTTTCCAAGGAAATGTTGTTATGTTGTCTCGAAGGGTGCACCAATCCCTCGAATCCGGTACCAACGGGTATCATCCCCCCCAGAACAATGTTCTCTTTCAG